ACACGTAGAATGGGACTCTATCTTCATTCTCATCCGATGGATCGGTTCTTCAAAAGATCTCTCAGACCGGGGAATAAATGCTTTAATTTATTAAACGCATATTCGACTCTTTCTTCAACTTGGAATCGCTTCACAACAATTCTTCCATTTTTTCATAGTCATAAAAAAAATGCGGGTCGTCATCAAGATTTTTTTATTTATTTTTTTTATATAATATATTATATATATATATTATATATAGTTATTATATATAGTTATTATATATATATAGTTTTTATTTTTTTTATTTATATTTAAGTACGTCTGCATATAGGTTTATTCTTCATCTTTTTTGGAGTTTCGATGGAAGAATTTTTATAATAACGCAAGATCGTCAACTCCATTTGTTAGAACAGCTTCCATTGAGTCTCTGCACCTATCCTTTTTTATTCTTCCTTTTTTAAAGAAGGAGTTGGCTCAGGATTGCCCATTTTTTTTATTCCAGGGTTTCTCTGAATTTGAAAGTTCTCACTTAGTAGGTTTCCATACTAAGGCTCAAACCAATTAAGTCCGTAGCGTCTACCGATTTCGCCATATCCCCCCTTTTATCCTTTCGTTTGGAACCGTTGAATTCATTATTTTATAAAAATTAATATACCTAAAGGCATTTCATCCTATTTTTTTTCTATTTTCTTTCATTTCTAGTAGGAGCTCATATTTCTATAGGCCAATCAGAAATAATTCTATCATTTTTTTATCTTCAATTCAATATAGACAGATATCTATCACTCTATATATGAACCTTTCTTTTCATTTTCCCATGAAAGTTGGAATACTCAAAGGATCGATTTTTTTCTTAGTTTTCAAATTAAAGCATAGGAATGTCTTATTCTGATCTGAATTGCATCTTTATCTTTCTTTATCTTTTATATATTTATATTTTATTTATATATATATATATATAGGCCTATTCCATTTTTTTATGCTTTTTTTAGGGGTAGACCTTTATAATATATCTAAAATATAAGATATCTAAAATATAAAATCTTCAACTTAAGATTAAGTTCTTAATAAATTATATAATTTGATCTAAAATTCTATCTAAATCTAAAAATCTAATTAAAAATTTTTGATAAAAAAGGATAAATAGAAGATATTATTCTAATTGTTAGAATTGGAATGTAATAAATATAAATTATAGATCGGTATAGTAATCTTTATCTTATTTATATACATACTCTATATTAAAATAGTAAAATTAATTTACTGCAATATAGATTTGAAATCTATTTATATTCTATATTTTTTATTATTTATGAATGGTTAATAGCTAAGATATAATTGATGGAAGTATTATGCGTGTAAAGTTTATTTTATGTGAGCCCGCTTAGCTCAGAGGTTAGAGCATCGCATTTGTAATGCGATGGTCATCGGTTCGACTCCGATAGCCGGCTTTTTTCTATGTTCTATTTTTTATATGATTGAGAACGTTTCTTTGAAATTAAAGAAAAAAGACACCTTTCCTTTTTCTATTCTTTATTTTCGATTTTTTTTTAGATTCTATATAATCTAAATATATAAATATAAATAAATATACAACAAAAATTCGAAATATTAACTAAACTAAAAATAAATATATACAAGAATTTATACATATACAATAATTCAATTAATAATTATTAATATACTAAATACAATATAAAATTCCAATCAATAATTATAAAAATAAAAATACTAAACGAAATTTTATTTCAAATAAAAAAAGAATGAATATTAATACAAAAAGAAGGAGGAACTTCGGATCCGTACATCTTTCATCTCACTATTCCTTCTAGTGCCATTATTCGTTCTAGTACAATTAATAGAATACTTCCGGGGATTTCGCTTCATTTACCATTTAGTTCAGTTTTAATTTCTTTAATTTAAATAAAATGAAATATCAATAACAATAAATAAGGAGTCTTTATGTCGCGTTACCGAGGGCCTCGTTTCAAAAAAATACGACGTCTGGGGGTTTTACCAGGACTAACTAATAAAAAGCCTAGAGATCTTAGAAACCCATCACGTTCCGGGAAAAGATCTCAATATCGTATTCGTCTAGAAGAAAAACAAAAATTACGTTTTCATTATGGTATTACAGAACGACAATTACTTAAATACTTTCGTATCGCTAGAAAAGCCAAAGGGTCAACAGGTCAGGTTTTACTCCAATTACTTGAAATGCGTTTGGACAACATCCTTTTTCGGTTGGGTATGTCTCCGACTATTCCGGGAGCCCGCCAATTAGTTAATCATAGACATATTTTAGTTAATGGTCGTATAGTGGATATACCAAGTTATCGTTGCAAACCCAACGATATTGTTATGGCGATGGATAAGCAAAAATCTAAAGCTCTCGTTCAAAATTATCTAGATTCATCCCACAGCGAGGAATTGCCAAAACATTTGACTCTTCACCCATTCCCATATAAAGGAGTAGTCAATCAAATAATAGATAATAAGTGGGTCGGTTTGAAAATAAACGAATTGCTAGTCGTAGAATATTATTCCCGTCAGACTTAAGCCTACCTTAAAGAAAAAGGTTTCGAAAAAATGAGCCCCCTTTCGCCAAAAAAATTGATTTAAAATTAAGGGAAAGGGTTTGATCCGGATTTTTCCCCTTCATGTATCATAGATCGACAGAGATCTTTTTCTTTTTTGTCGACCTTATTCCATAATTTTACATATCGCAGCAATTAAATTAGAAATAGAAAATCTATCTATATCTAGAATATAGATCTATATGAATATATATAATGAATATATATATAAAGATAGAAAGAAGGATCTACCTCTTGGTTGATTTGTTACGGTTAGCGATGTTGGTGAGTTGGGTGAAGGTACGGAAAGAGAGGGATTCGAACCCTCGGTAAACAAAAGTCTACATAGCAGTTCCAATGCTACGCCTTGAACCACTCGGCCACCTCTCCTACACAACAATTATGACCCAGTAACAGAATGAATAGCGAGTTATTCATATTTTTGTTTGGATTGGCTAGGTAAGGTCCAACCAACCAATTCGAACTAAAAAAATATCCCATTTTTGATAAGGATCTTTACTTTAATTAAAAATTCAAGGCTCGGGAATTCAAATAAAAAAGTTTTTATTGTGAAAGGCTAAACTAAAAAGATATTTTTTTAGTATTTGTAAATTGGAATCGTATTTAACTATTTATTTTTGATTCCTAAAAAAAAGGAGCAATTTGAGTCTTTGAATTTGAGTAGGAGTAGAAGGTTCGTATCTTTACATTTTATTTGAGATAAATATTTAATTTCTTTTTTTTTTTAATGAATCTTTTTTATGCTATTTCGTATTGTACAATTCCTTTCTTTGTAGGATTATTTTCCCCCTAGGGAGAATGAAAAGAATTTTAGAATGGATTGGTTACCTATGCCTAGATCACGGATAAATGGAAATTTTATTGATAAGACCTTTTCGGTTGTGGCCAATATTTTATTACGAATAATTCCAACAACTTCAGGCGAAAAGGAGGCATTTACCTATTACAGAGATGGTGTGATTTGATTCTTTTTTTCCCCCAGTCTTATGAGAAAGACAAAAAATTCGGGATAGAAAGAAAAAAGATTATTATTATTTTGATCGATTATTGAAAAAAATCTACGCTTGTTGAAGGTGAAGTTTAGAAATAGAACAATTCCTTCTGTCGTGTATCCCCGATTAATGCAGCCTCATATGCTTCCATTATCCATTTTAGCATTGAGCGAAAGGTTACACCTATCGGTTCTGTATTACAGGTCAATCCCACTCTACTAGTCCTAATAGGCAGCATAGGGGAAAAGCATTACATCTAGAAATCAACAAGACGAAAGCTTTGTTAAAAATTACTTACCCCCTTCCTTATCTGGATTGGGACTTAAAAGAATGGTTGGGACAACAAATATCCATCTCGTTCGTACCTTGGATACCCATATAACCATCAAAGACTGTTGAAGTGACTAATTCCTGGAAATGAGGGGGCGTTGAGGACAAAGAAATTGTTGGAGTTGCCATTTCTATCTAGTACCAACACGTTTGATGTTAACAAAAGCTCCCGCGCAGTAAGGTTGGCTAGAAATTTCGTGCAAAAACACTAGCCCCGCTCAATTCATAATGAAAATAATCGATACATGGAATCAAAAATGATTGAAATATTATCATTATGCATATAAAGGAGGAGCCGTATGAGATGAAAATCTCACGTACGGTTCTGGAACGGAGATTCTTTTAATCGAATGACGACCGTAACGGATGTCAGCTCAATCCGAAGGAAATTATGCAGAAGCTTTACAGAATTATTATGAAGCTATGCGACTAGAAATTGATCCCTACGATCGAAGTTATATACTCTATAACATAGGCCTTATTCACACAAGTAATGGGGATCATACGAAAGCTTTAGAATATTATTTTAGGGCACTAGAACGAAACCCATTCTTACCACAAGCGTTTAATAATATGGCCGTGATCTGTCATTACGTGCGACTATCTCCACTATAGAAAGAAAAAAGGAAAGACCAAAAAAATCTTCTAGTAAAAAAAAAATAAAAAAGGCTCTCTACATATGTATCGTCAAAAACAACGATTTTTATGAGCTGTAGCAAGGAACGAAACTTCATATGAGTCGAAAATATGAAGAAATAAGATATGCCTAGATACTTTATTCTATGGATAAAAAAATCGAATTGATAGAGAAGAAGCACCGTAAAGATCAATTAACGAGGTTTGCGCCAATACATTAAGAACTGCTTACTTATGCCCTACATAATAGAAGATAGATAAAAGTGAGTAATCTGCTTATGTAATAGAGGCGATCCACTAAGGTATTGAGCAGCGGTGTAGGATCAGATCCCAAAGATAGTAAGTTTTTCTTTCTTATGCAGGAAAGAAAGCCTTTTTCAAGAATTCTATATAAATTTGGATATGAAACCGAGATAGTTACCTTGCAGAAAATGTTAACGAAAAGAGGAAATGTCCATCCTTT